AAGAATAATCAATGGAATAAAAGAAGAAATGTCCCGGCCAGTACTTAAGCAGATCAGGCCGGGAGAATAAACCTTTCGTATAAAATCAAAGAACTAAGATATTCTTTCTATTGAGGAGATCCGTTTTGAGTCATTATCTATATTGAATTCCTGATCAATTGCTTTCTTATTTTTCTTATATTTATTATTTTTACATATTTTATTATACATAATATATTTATACTATAATAAATATATACCTCTTAGTATAAATATATACCTTTACTTTTATTTTATTTAAATTATTTTATCTAAATATTAAATACTTTGTTTAAGTTTAAATTTTAATAGCTATTTAAAAAATTTCTATTATTTATTAGAATATTTTAGAATATTTAAAATTTATATTTTAATAATATAATAATATTTTTTTTTATTAAAATAGAATAATATAATAAAATAAATAATAATAATAAAGTTAAATAAGATTAAATAAAAAAAATCAAATGAAAAAAGAAAATAAAGAGAAGAAGGTGGATTTTTATCAATCTTTATTTCACGTGTTACATCACATAACAAATTTTTAATTTGGAATTAGGAGAGATGGCTGAGTGGACTAAAGCGGCGGATTGCTAATCCGTTGTACAAATTATTTGTACCGAGGGTTCGAATCCCTCTCTTTCCGCTTTCTCTGATCACTTGGTATTTTCGAATTCGAAAAGATTCTCATCCTATGAAACAAATAAGATTATTAAGAATTAATTTATAAAAAAGCAAAAAAAACTATAAATTTTTTATTCCTCACGTCCAGGATTGCGTCCTGGATCATTAGATAAGAATCCAAAGATAAAAAGGGAAACAAAGAATATCACTACTGTGTAAACAAAGAGTTTGAGAGTAAGCATTACACAATCTCCAGGATCATTTTTTTTTTTTTTTGAAAAAGGGGAATAGATTGCCTATTTTTTACCACATATACCATTTTTTTGTTTTGACACCCCCAAAAATGAAAAATAAAACGAATTTATTTGTAATAAGATTTTGATTCATTCGTTACCCGAGATTTCTTGTCATATCAATAATTAGGTATTATGGAGTACCTAATAGTCCATACTCACCGGAAGGTCAGAACGGGGAAAAGGCTGATCCAAATTCATCGCTGCGGTTATTCATTCAATATACAAGAATTTCTATTTTTGAATCGAGGGTTCGTAATGTAAGACTTATCTGATCTTATCAATTTTTAGAATTTTTTTATCAAATACATCATCAATTTAGCAGAGTATTAAAGATTTCATCGAAAACTTACAGCGGCTTGCCAAACAAAGGCTAAGAGAAAAAAGAGTACAGGTATGACAGGCATAACATCTACGATTGGATTGAAAATGGCATAAGCTTCGGGCAATTTGGCGAAGAAAAAACTACTCGAATAAAGGACAGAATTAAGACAGATACCGATTAAACTAAAGATATTAAGCATAACAAGCATTTCGTTCTTGTGGATTAGATAATTTTGAGTTATTTTTATAAGGGAAAAATGAAAAAGGCAGATCAAGAAATCCTTCTTTTTCTTCGGTTTGGACTTTCCCAAATAAAAAATCCCTACCCCCATTATCATTCTAAAATGAGAATATAAGGAATTCAACTTTCATACAATATCTTAATTGAATTCTATGTAATGATCAATGAATTTTTTTGATTCTATATCTACATGTCTTGAATCCTAGCAACAAAATATCCCATATGTTTTTGTGTATTTGGGTTGGGATTGACGAATAACCAATACCAATATTAGTATTGATTAATATCGAATAGAAATCAAAATGGGGCGTGGCCAAGCGGTAAGGCAGCGGGTTTTGGTCCCGTTATTCGGAGGTTCGAATCCTTCCGTCCCAGATCGTTTTTCATGAAACGAAAGATGGGATCACACTGCATTCTACATGAAACAAAAATTTGTTAAAGGGAAAAATCTTTTCTTATTAATTTTCAGAATGGTTCTAAGAATCATATCTGAGAATTCGTTTGGTTTCTCACAAACGGAATCAAGTGTCAAATGTGGGTAAAATTGAATATCTTTATTTTCATTCAATTCATATGATAGAATATGGGGTTAAATTAAATAAATTTGATCCTTGCTGCCCCTTATCCGGATAAATACTTATTTATCCGTAGATAGAAATATTATATACCGGTTGAACCAATGACTATTCATGATTTTATATTGAATCAATTCCATACCGCTTTGAAATTTCAATTAGAGGAATGTTATGGTAAAACTTCGTTTGAAACGATGTGGTAGAAAGCAACGTGCGACTTGAAGGACATGGTCGGATGTGGATTTTTACATCCGCCATCTTCTATAGTAATGAAGATGCTCTTGGCTCGACATAGTTTGTTCTGTTCTGCCCGGAACCTAATTTGTGTTGGGTTATAAGTAAATAGTACATGATGAAGCTCGAGAAGAAAGGATTGATTCATTTTTCAAGGGAAAGAATCTAGGGTTAGTGAAAATCAATAAGTTAGACCAACTCTGTAAGTATATCCTCACTATATATAAATTCTAAATCGAAAGGTTCAAATTCAGAACAAGTTTGAAAAGTCAAATTTTTAGAAATTGGTAAAACTATTTCGATGAAAAGTGTATCACAAGGGAATCAATCATTCGTATTCTATTTATATAGAAAGAAATAACAAAAAAAGGTATGTTGCTGCCATTTTGAAAGGAATAAGGATCCCCGAGGTAATGTCTAAACCCAATGATTTCACAAAGCAAGGATAAAGGATTCCGAAACAAGGAAACACTATTTTCAATTGTCTCAACAATTGGATCAGACTGAGGAATAAAAATAGATTCGAAATGAGACAAACAAAAGAGTTTAGAGACGGCTCAATAAATGTCTAAGGATTTTCTTGTCAGAATTACCCAACTTGAGTTATGAGTATGAATGAGATTTCTTCCTTTTTCTGTAAGTAAGAAAAAAAAGTACTCAATTCAAATTATAGTAAAATTCATTATTTTATGGATCCACTTGCTATTATATACAGAAATTGGAATCATTTTTCTCGAGCCGTATGAGGAAAAAACCTCCTATACGTTTCTAGGGGGGGCATTGTTTATTTACATCTATCCCAATGAGCCATCTATCGAATCGTTGCAATTGATGTTCGATTCCGAAGAGAAGGAAGAGATCTTCGAAAAGTAGGTTTTTACGATCCGATAAAGAATCAAACTTATTTAAATGTTCCTGCTATTCTATATTTCCTTGAAAAAGGTGCTCAACCTACAGGAACTGTTTATTATATTTTAAAGAAGGCAGAATTCTTTAAAGAAAGAACTTTGAGTTAATTAAAGGAAAAAATTATTAAATAAATAAAATAAAGTAGGGAAGGTTAACTAGTATCTATCCTTGTGTAATTATTTCTATTTACACACCATTTTCCTTTTTCTTGCTTTATTCATATTTTGGTGGGGGAATTGAATTTAACAACAAACAAGGGGTTAAGCTTGCTTATCGTACTTTTATTGATTGAATAAACCGGGGATTTTTTATTTACCTTTTCCTTAATTTTTCCCATTCCAATTTCTTATTTATGTTGTGCCAATCCAACACAAGTCTTTATTTTATTTACTTGATTTACTTTCTCAACATTGCTTTTATATTGACAATGGTGTATCGAACAAATATAATTCGATCGTAGATAAATAGGGCTGTTTATCCCCACCCCATATTGGGTTTTTTGTTTCCTTCACTCAAATGATGGGTTTGCCTTGCTGCATTTACTCTCATACAAGATGTATTTTCTTAGGGAAAATCAAAAAATAATTTGATAAAAAATGGGTGGTCTGTCATAATTTTTACATTTCGATTAGGAATATTTTTAATCCAATCTGCTAATTTTGGTATTTTGTGTTTCTAATTGATCAGAAAATCCTTCTTTTCGATGTGTTGCTAGTTCAATGTTTTGATAGGGTCGTGCAGTGCAACTCAATTGATTTTTATATTTCGATCATATCTACATATCCTATTTATCCGGGTTGCTAACTCAACGGTAGAGTACTCGGCTTTTAAATGCGACTATGATCTTTTACACATTTGGATGAAGCAACGAATTCGTCCAGACTATTGGTATAGTCTATAAGACCACGACTGATCCTCAAGGGTAATGAATGGAAAAAACAGCATGTCGTAATAAAATCAATTTATTATTTTATTAGATTTTATATTTTATTAATTTATTTAATTTGAAATGCAAGTCAAAGTTAAAGTAGAACTTTGAGTTTATCCTTACCGAATCATTACAGTTCCAAAGGATTGTTTTTATTTTTGGAAGGGGACAAAAGAAATTCACATTTACAGTTGGGTCTAGTGAATAAATGGATAGAGCTCTATGGCTCCAATTCTGGTAAAATAAAAAGCAACGAGCTTATGTTCTTAATTGGAATGATTACCCGATCTAATTAGATGTTAAAAATGAATTAGTGCCTAATGCGGGAAAGAGTGGGTTCTCCTGTGAGTGAACCATTGATTTTTTATTTATTTTTTTTCAGAATCCTAATTATTCTTTATTATGGATTGTAGACGGATGTGTAGAAGAAAGAGTATATTGATAAAGAGAATTTATTCCAAAGTCAAAAGAGCGATTGGGTTGCAAAAATAAAGGATTTTTTCTCCTGTTGTAATTATAACGAACATAAACCAATTGGATAGAAAAGGAAGGTAAAAAGATCTGTTGATTGGACTCCCTCTTTCTTTTCCGGGGTATATATTTTTTTCTTACTATACTATATACATAATACAATACATAATACCCTGTTCTGACCATATTGCACTATGTATGTATCATTTGATAAACCAAGAAAAACCTCCTGCCTCTGGCTCAAGTAGAAATGTAAATGGAAGAATTACAAGGATATTTAGAAAAAGATAGATCTCGGCAACAACACTTCCTATATCCGTTTCTTTTTCAGGAGTATATTTATGCGTTTGCTCATGATCATGGTTTAAACGATTCGATTTTTT